GAACATGGATATATGAGTTGATACCATTACGACCTATATATATATAAAGATATCCGGTGCGATCCTATGGGTCTAGCTATCGATCTGTATATATATAGATAATGATCTGGCGGGCCTCTTTTAATGAAGTAAAAAAAAAAAAATACCTTTCCTTCGATCTCATGCCTTAATTTAATAAGGTGGTAAAAGGTGCTAATAAGTCATACAGCATTAATAGATTCGTGGTAAAATCCCTCTATGATACGTTTTATTAGAATTTTTGGCTGATACAATTTTTTGGCCGATACCAATAAAGGGATCAAATGGTATATAGTTTCTTTTGTTGATAGATTGGAGGATTAGAAAGATGACTATTGCTTTCCAATTGGCTGTTTTTGCATTAATTGCTACTTCAGCAATCTTACTGATTAGTGTACCTGTTGTATTTGCTTCTCCTGATGGTTGGTCAAATAACAAAAATGTTGTATTTTCCGGTACATCATTATGGATTGGATTAGTCTTTTTGGTGGGTATCCTTAATTCTCTCATCTCTTGAACCTATTTGTTCTATTTAGATCCAAAAATTAAATGATCCCCTCCTAATTCTTTCATTTTCAGGTTGTGAGACACATTAAAATGAAATATAAGTCCCCAAAATGCAAATAAAGAAAAAAAAAAATGAAAGGGAGGGGTCAAACAAACTTCTTATATTTAACTATTTAAAAATGAAATTAAAAAATATATATATATATTAATTAAATAATTTTATTATACTATTTGTTTATATTTATAATATATTATTGTTTATAAATAGTAGAAATTTTCTATAATATTTAGAATACTATTTTGATAATAATATTTTTTTGATAATAACAATTTTATTATTATTAAAATTGAATGATTATAATTTTAAATTTATATATTCTAATTTCACTATATAGTTATTGTTAACTATATAGTATTTCTATTAGAATACTATCTAATTTTATACAATTCAAATTTGATATTATTCTAATTACTATTAATATTTTCAATAATTTAAAAAGAATCTAAATTAATTTTTTATTAAATGAAAATAAATTTTTTTAAATGAAAATAAGCATTTTGCAATTACTCTGAAAAACAAAGGAGTATCTGATCTAACTCTGCACAAATATGGCCCATCCATTGTGTATCAAGAACAAGCGGCTATAGTTGAATGGTAAAATTTCTCTTTGCCAAGGAGAAGATGCGGGTTCGATTCCCGCTATCCGCCCAGGGTAATGGGTTCATTTTTTTTTTAATAGGATAAAGAATTAAGTATAGTTGACAGTGATAGTAGAGTGGTTCTATCCTCTTCACTTCTATACTATTCCCTTCTTTTCCTCCTGCCCACCCCAAAATAAAAAGAAAAAAATAGTAATTAATTACTAGTTACCGGAGTCAAACCTCCGTTTTTTGTCAAAAAAAATGTTGCGGAGACGGGATTTGAACCCGTGACCTCAAGGTTATGAGCCTTGCGAGCTACCAAGCTGCTCTACCCCGCGACGAAGAGAGGGACTGGGAACTAATGGACAAAGAAGGATTGAGTACACCCCTCTACCATATTGGTACAAATAGAATAGCCTATTTATACAGAATGGTAAAGGGGCTCCTCTATGATCATAGAAATGAATATAAAAAATGAAACGATATTTTAATGCTTACCAACTTGACCTTGTTGCTCCAGGCAACAAACATGCATGAACCATTTCACGAAGTATGTGTCCGGATAACCCAAAGTCTCGATAGTTAGCTCTCGGTCTTCCGGTTGAAAAACAACGTCGATGAAGACGTGTAGGTGCACTATTACGCGGTGGGGATTGTAACTTTCCGTGAATTTTCCATTTCTCACTCAACAATGGAACTTTACCTATTTCTTTTTTGGGGGATCGACGAATCAAATGATATTTTTGTTCCAATTTTTGCCTCTTCTTTTCCCTCTGAATTAAACCTTTTCTTGCCATAATGGTTCGGTTCTTCCTATTAGTATCAATGATAAAAGTCGGATCCTAGATGTAGAAATAGTAGAAATATAAGAAGGCGGACCCCCTTCTGCATCGAAAGAAATGACATTATCGAGGATATAACACATAAGAATTAACCAAATTTGCCCGATGTAGAGGCAATCAAGAAAGCCGCGTAAGTGAATATATAACCTACAGAAAAATGGGCTAATCCAACCAATCTTGCTTGCACAATGGAAAGAGCTACTGGTTTATCTCTCCATCGAATTAAATTAGCCAAAGGTGTGCGTTCATGAGCCCATGCTAAAGTTTCAATCAATTCTTGCCAATATCCACGCCAGGAAATTAAGAACATAAATCCAGTAGCCCAAACAAGATGTCCAAATAAGAACATCCACGCCCAAACTGATAAACTATTCATACCAAAAGGGTTATATCCGTTGATAAGTTGTGAAGAGTTTAACCATAGATAATCTCTTAACCATCCCATCAAATAAGTGGAAGATTCATTAAACTGTGAAACGTTACCCTGCCAT